ATGCCTCTACGGCTGCTGCCTTTACAACCCCAAAAAAAAGAGCAGACAGCCGTGAGATAGCTAATCAATGGGAGAATGTTTCAAATCCATCTCTACTAATTGAGTTAGTGATTCAAGAGGCAGTCTAGATAGAAGTGTTCTCGCTTTCCTACTAGAATAATTATAATCAGAATCAAGGTTTCTTCTCTGCCTAATCGAATGCGAATGAATGAGTAGCTAAACGCTCTGTATTGGGGCAGCGGCTTCACTTCTTTCTTTTGGCGAGATTATCATATTTTAAAAGAATGCATGAAGGTCAGTCCAAGCTGCACTATCTTCAAATCTCTACTTTGATCTCCTAATCCATTAAAGGGGATGTCGGTGCCATTCAAAGAATCCCTGGGGTTGGCTTGACTTTAGGCTCTATCTGAGTTCAACCTGAGTTCAGCCGGGTTTCCTCACTGGTAGAGTACAACTACAGTTTGTTTGTTGCTTAGCAGCGAAATTCCTAGCTTTCAATAGTTGAGGATTCGTTATGTGATGTCTTCTCATTCTTTTGCCCTCATCGAATGTGAGCCCATTCCTCAACCTTTTGGTAGACGGATCCCTGACCCGTAAATGCTATCAGTTTGCTTATCTTATAAAGTCAGACAAAGAGCTTTTAGTTGGGGAATGAAAGTCTCTTCCTTCCCATTCCCAACCCGATAAGAAGCTTTCCTCCTTGCACGAATCGAAGGGGAGACGGAGACTCTTTGCTCTAAAAACTATTGTTGGTTGGTGGCTTCCTGAGCAGCTGGTAAAAAGAAAGATATGTCAACAAGCGTAACTAAAGACTTTTCTCAATCAACAGAGCTGCCCGCATATAGAAATCCACTTTTCTAGCTAAGAAGGTTGTAGCCAAGTCCCTTTCTTTCTCAATGGGAATCAGTCCCCGTCTTCTTATCAGCCGCTAAGGGCTTTTCTTTCTCTCTTTTTATATTGTATATTAGGTTCCTGAGTAAAAGACAAAGTTCCTTTTATTTTTCTTTTAGCTTTTCCAAAAGGTTCCGAAGGAAATTCATTCTTTTTGCCTCTGTCTTTAGACTCATCCTTCAGTCGTCGATAGCGACAGCACGATAGAGACTGGTCAGTCCACTACCCTATGCCGCTTTCTTGCTTGTCGGCCGTTGGCGACCACTCCTATGATCTTGCCCTTATCAAGCATCCCGGAACGACAATTCACATCCGAGGAACTTTTAGTGCTAGATGGGACTTTTTCTCTTTCTTTCCTCTCCTTAGCTCTACGCGCTAAGCTATATGAACCTTAGCGACTTTGCTGTCTCGACTAATAAGATAACCTACAAAGGGGTTTAACCACTCCTTAGCTACTTGACTCTTTCACCTTGGAACCTCGAATAACGGGAAAGCAGCAACTGGGGAAGCTACAAGGAAGCGGAAACCGCCAACGCCAGTATCGTGCGTGTAAACACCACCACACTAACATAGCTTGTCGGAGGAAACCGCCAATGGGGGAAATACCAAAGTCAAGGGCGAAAGAAATCCAGTTTCAATCCACAGAAGGGGGACTAAGAAAATACAATTCTTGACCTCTACAATACAACGGGGAACCCGGCTTTCGTTTCGGCTAATTAACCCAACATGAATAACGGGAAAGCCTTTCTAATTAGAATGCTACAAACGCTTTTAACCTCGTAGCCGTGTAAAAGCAGCCCAAAAGCAACTTGACGCATTGAGAAAGCGCTTTTTAGCCTCAAGTGACCAATCACTAATGAGGTGGGGATAACGCCCGAAATGTATATAGAAAGTGGGCCAATCCTTATAAGTCTGATGTTCACCTGTTGATCGGCATATCCAAGATCTGAAAATGCGGTTCGGAGGAGGGATGGGCTTTCCTGCAAGCGTTCAAGCAGTCAATAGGGCAGTTGGGGTTCCAAATCTTCCGACTGCAGTTAAGCGTAGTAATGAATAAAAAGAGTCAAAAGCCAAGTAAGTGAAGGTGTGCCCGAGAGAGAAAATAAAGGATGCGTAATCCGCTGTCTCATCCAGTTTGCCCAAAACCCTTGCTTGCCCGCTACCAACATCCAGAAAAGTGAAAGACATATCTCTTGAGCTTTTTGATAGAGGCGCATGGGAATTGTCTTTGTCAATACCAAGGGACGGGGCGCGATAGAAAAGCGGCAGAACATACATTATAAATTGATTTTGGGTAGAAACTAGCCAGCAAGCTAGCTAGCTAAGGAAAGAAAGCAATTGTTCGGGCGAGATAATAAGCATGGTCAATGGCCATACATTTCACTCATAGCTGCAGGTTGCTTGCTTCCTGACTACACGTAATGAAACGGAAGTTCGGGATGAGCGAGCATACTACGATAAGCGAGACTCCTCTATAAGGGAAAAGGGTTCCAAACCAGCGAAAGTGGTGGAGGCGAAAGCCCTTGTTGCTTATTCCGTACCGTCATGGGCAGATGCAGCTATTCCAGCTGGCTGCTAGTCGTCTCATGCTTGCTTCTTTCTTTCATCTGGATTGGCTTGTTCTTCCGGGTACGGTAAACGCTTGCCTCAATTCCTTCCGGGAATAGCTTGCTTATGGATCGGGAGCTAACGCTTCATCCGTTGCTTGTTCTGTGAGCCCTAGCTTGGCCTAAGTTCCCCGGGCCAACGTTTCTTCCCCTACGTTTGCTTGGGCTAGGTCATCCGTAGCTTGCTGGTGTGCTGAGCTGCTGTCGGCTTAGTTTGATGGTGTAGTTCAGTTTGAAGCTACCGTTGGAATAGTCCTACTCCAAGGTGTAACTGGTTTTTCAAAACCTTTCAAAGCTTCCGGTATTCAACTGTCCTAAAACTCCATGCGCCTTCCTTCATGGCTGGCTGGCTAAGCTGGTAAGGCTGGAAAGTAAGCTAGCTCGACCGGAGGTATAGGTCAGGTCAGAGTCAAGGGGCATCAGCGGACATAAGGGCAGTGTGGTCAGATTGAACCAGAGCGCTGCCGGTAAAAAGAGGAAGAAAGAACTGCTTGGCCCGGTCATTCAGAGCGGTGAATGCGGGAGCTTTTGGTTACACGTTCTGCCACGATATATCTTAAGAGAGGAAAAGGTAGTCGCTAGTGAATCTCTTCCTATTTGACCAAGAGTCCCTTCCTCTGTTGGCAAAGGAAGTTTAAGAAAGAAAAGAGTTATCTCTATCGATTCCACTCTCACAATTGCTCCTTGAGTTACAGTGAGAAATCCGGAACCAAACCAGTGAACAAAGTCCAGCAGAGCAACGAAAAGAAGAGCTTGCTAAAGGATTGTGAGGTATGAATAGCAGACAGGAAGCCGTATTGAGTGGAAAGGAAAGGCTACAAAGAGCCAAGCCTTAGAGCAGACCGGAACTGGAAGGAGAGCTTGCTTTGTTTGGATTGATTCAACAGAGAGAGCATGCCTAGCTGCAAGAGAGACAGAATGGACACGTGTGCCAGTGTCCGGGAGACAGATAGAAGGAAAAGAGAGAGTGAAAGCATTAAGCAAAGCAGTCGAGGACGCTTCAGTCATCCCTTGAGTACGTAGATCGCTGCCCGAGCCAGTACCGTTGCTTGTAGCGTATCAACAATTAGCCTAGCTTCCCTCCCAGGTCCAGGATTCGGTCTAGCAGCTGTTTATCGAGTCCAGTACGGACCGGGTCGCCAAGAGATTCGTATGCAGTGTTGGCACGTTCCAGGACGATTATCCGGTAGCATTTATGTTCGCTGTGTTCTGCCACCACAAGATCCAAAAACTTGAAACTTTTCAGCGTATGTAAGATCTATTCTCGATCGACTAAGAAATCCTTTCCGTCCAGTAGCGGATTCGGGATCGTTTCTTGCAGCATGTTTCTGCTCGTCAATCAAGAATTTTTTGAGTGAAGGTCCCCAAGACTTTCGACTCAGAAATTGCATAGGTGATGTCAGCGTTTGATGAAGCATTTTTCTATGCATTTCTTTCTGCATCGGATCTCACGAAACCTGTGAAGGAAAAACCAGATCTCACGACAGTGGTTCACAGTTCTGGTCAATTCCACCACAGGAAAAATCAAGCAAGAAAGCAAACCTTACACGCACTACTTGTCGCACACACGTACATGCACATAACGCGCTACGCACACATGCAACGCACATACACACGGCTTTCAAACCTTCCCGACAAGAGCAAACAAACAATAATTTATTCCAAACCTTTCCGTTCCTTCCCGCCAAAGCAATATTCATCCGACAAAACAATTGATTTCATGCAAGCCACCAGTCGAAAGTCAAGAAAAAAGGCACAAAGCGAGGGCCCTCCCTACTATGAGTATGATAATGACTCCAGGGTATTTCAAAGCGTCCCTTTTGTCTTGACGACCAGCCCACTCATATTCAACAGAATCAACAGAAAGGGGTGCTCCAACCCCGTCATCATCATCATTCTCAGGTCCCGCTGGAAGCAGCTATCTCTTTCGCCCTGGGAATAGGATTTAGACGACTGATTACACTCAATAGACGGAATCCGCCGACGGTGTGCGTGGTGCCATCACCCGCGTACCCTTTCCTCTGCCTTGGATCTGCCCATGATCGACCTATCCGCAACAAGGGAAACTACCATAATAGATAGGGCAGGTACGAAATAGACAACCAAATCACTAAATAGAGACTTCTCGATCCGATTTAGAGCTTCTTCTCATATGATCTTTCTTGATGACCTAACACAGGGATCAATCAGGGGAGAATGCCCTGCTAGCCGCAGAGCTCACTTAGTGGGCTCACTGATTTCACACGCTCTCGGATGGCGTGAAGACGGAGCTATGGGGCATCCTTAATAAGATAAAGCATCCACAGTGGTGGAAAATGGAGTTACCCACGCCACTGGAGTCCGGACATGAGCTTTTTTAGTAAGTGAAACGGTTGATCACCGATTGTACATGTTCTCAGATTACTTTCGTGTGAGCTATTCTCTTTCCGGGGACGGAAATGTTCACCGGATGATGAAAGTCGCCTTTTTATTTATATAGATTGAGGTCCTAGACGGGGAGCAGAAGAAGCTATCTAGATAGAAGAAAGCTAGTTGTTACGAATGAGTGGATTGGCTTTCTGCGCTGATTTAATTGGATGGTTTTCGCCTGGTCACCAGATCCGTTTATTTTAGTGGTCCGTGTACCGCCTTTCGAAGAGGGAGTCTTGAACCAAGCAATGGCAGAGGAATGGGAGATGTTCGAAGGCAGGCAGAAGGTCTGGAGTGGACGGCCTTCTGTAGGCGGAGTGCTGGAGTCAGCGGGCTTTATTTCTCGACTGTTTAGGAAGAGATAGCTGCCATAAAGAGGGAGTGAGATTCGGCTTAAGTGAGTTCAGTGCCCCTAGCCTGAAGGGGGAACTTAACTAGCTCCAAAGCCTACCGTTGGTTTTGCGAAAGTTCCCTTCGGGAATGATTCAATGCTTTCGCTTTCCTCTCTAAAGCACTAATTCCTAGCGTTCATTCCCTTGGGCTAGCTATTCATGTTAAGGGCAGTAGGTGAAACCATGACGAATCTATTATTCTTATTTAAGGAGTAGTGAAACTAGAACTCAGCAGAACGGATTCCACTTCTCCCAACCCAAAGCCAAGGGGCAATCTAGCTTACATTTCACTAGTTGCCATAAAGACTTTGGAGAGATGGGAAAGATGTTGAGAGCTATTCTAGCCAAAGAGAAAGGCAAGGCTAAGGCTATGGGGCACGAGTTGTAAGGAATTCTGGTAGTTCAGTCCCCCGAGGGGGATGTTATAAGCTGCTACATTAATTGGAGATGGAGCTTCTACAATTGCTTTAGTGGGAGGCGGTTACTCCGATCTTTGGTTATATATGCCCAGCACTTATTCTATATCAACAGCTTCCTTAACTACAGGAGGGAAGGTGCTTGACACGACACCGATTGCCACAGCGCTAACGGAGACAGACAGCCGAGTGAAAATGAAAAGGGGATGAACGAAGATTAACTGATTGAGCTACAACCACAACTGCTATAGGCTATTATAGACCTTAGGCTGGAAACAACGGAGCTGCTAGTAAGATGTTGATTGTTTATCCCATACAGAACTACACTCAGGAAAGGCAGTCAAAGCTCTAACGGTCGTGCTACATACCGATACCGGGTGACTCTTGTCCTTTGGGTTGCTTGTTTTTGGCTTGATCTCATCAATAGGAAAGGCTAGCCCAGTTCCCCTAACACAGGGAATTCCTTCTCTAGCTGAATCAGGTAATGGTTCAGTTAATGTTCACAAAACAATAAGAACAAACCCTAGCTCAACAGCGCTAGAGACGTCGGTAGTCTCAAATCCGTCCCTTCCCCCACTCTCTCTATTGGCTCGTTTCGTAGGAATAGAGTAGTCTAATTGCGTCTATCACTGAAGGATGGAACAAGATGATGAAGAAGGCGGCGAAGGTATGGAGGAAAATCTGGGAAGAGAACAAGGAGATCTCTGAAAAGAGAAGAGGGAGGCAAAGAAGTAGTAGAAATGTTGAAGAGGATACAACCCGCTCTTGGACTTAATACTATGCGCGTCGCGTGCTCGATCTAGCAATCTTGGACAATTCTTTTGATGAACTGTCACTAAACTAAAAAAGAAAGAAGAGAAAGAACTGGGAGTTTGCGCCTACATAACGGATTGCTTGCTTACCAAGCCATCCTGGGGCAAGCTCCTCCTGTTCGATTATTATTCTTGACTTGACTTATTATTATAAAAACTACTCACTATCCAAATTAAAGACGATCTATTATCTACCCAAGAAGATAGAGAGTCCCACATACGAGAAAAGGTCACAAATAGAGTTGAACCAAGTAACATTGCAAAGGCATAATGAT